TGGGAGTCGTAGAATGGTTTTCTTCTCCTCTTATTCCATATGGAATACAATGAGTTAAAATAAGAAGGAATAGGGGACGCCCATTTGCTCCAAAAAGAGGATTAAATCCTATTGAAAAAGAAATAATCTGAAATAGAAAGAACTTTTTTCAAATTCCATTTTCATTTTTCAATGGGTTTAGATGATCCAGTTCTTAATATTATTACTTTACTTAACTCACAGATTCCACAATAAATCTCTTGATTCGGAATTAGGGACTTATGTCCCATCTGATGAATCGATTTTCTTTTACACTTCTGTATCTCGCTCTATCTTGTTTTTTAGTATTATCTAAAATAACCGATGAATTATGAATTTTCCATAACTTAGGTAAGTGCTTTACCAACATATGTAGTGTAGGAAAAAAAATGGAATTTAACCCCTTCATGCTTACTATAACTAGTTATTTCGGTTTTCTACTGGCTGCTTTAACTATAACCCCAGCTCTATTTATTGGCTTGAACAAGATACGTCTTATTTGAAATGATTTTTTGAATGAATAAGTCAGAAAATACGAATCTTTCCTTTAGGTTCCCAGTATTATAGGACTCTTTTCCACACTAATTACCAATTTTTTTCTTGGTCATTGAGATTCGTGGATAATTTAGACTATTATTTAGAGATAGATCGTACCTCTTTTTTTATTCCCTCGAACAAATCGAAATGATTGAAGTTTTTCTATTTGGAATCGTCTTAGGCCTAATTCCTATTACTTTAGCGGGATTATTCGTGACTGCGTATTTGCAATACAGGCGTGGGGATCAGTTGGATCTTTGATTGAGTAATATTTATTTTTTGATTGACCTCCTCCAGACCAGAGAGGGGGTCAAATTGGGGTTGTAATTCGACTTTGTTTTTTTAAGTTATTTTAATCTGTTTCGACATAAGATAGATGGAATCACGCTCTGTAGGATTTGAACCTACGACATCGGGTTTTGGAGACCCGCGTTCTACCAAACTGAACTAAGAGCGCTTTCAAAAAGAAAATACTTTTCTACTCCTAACGTGTCTCACATACGTATAGTATCCACAAATTCTATATCCCGATCTCCCCGCTACTGCCCATAAATAAGAGAGAAGTAATAGGTAGGGATGACAGGATTTGAACCTGTGACATTTTGTACCCAAAACAAACGCGCTACCAAGCTGCGCTACATCCCTTTTCCAAATTGTTGTACAATGGCATTGTACACAATTCCTTTCTTGTTTTCCACATCGTAATTTTCTTCTATTTCTCTATCTATATAGAACTTTCTTGTCATTTCTTGTTTTTGGTCTCATATAATCAAGGAAGGGTATATATCTAAAATCCAGTTGAATTTCAACTATAAAAGAAAGATTACTATTCCTTAGTAATGTATAGGAAGAAGGGGTCATCTTTTTCTTTTTTAGGGATAGGCAAATCTCGTCTATATGGTTCATTCTACTATATGGTTCATTCTATATATATAGAATATTTATTCTGTTTTTTAGTTAGGAATCTTGCCTAAAGAAATACAAACGATCTTGGGCAAGAGTATCTGATCATATATGTATTCCAATAAGGAAGGAGGATTTTCAATGCGGGATATAAAAACATACCTCTCTGTAGCACCCGTGCTAAGTACTCTATGGTTTGGGGCTTTAGCAGGTTTATTGATAGAAATTAATCGTTTATTCCCAGATGCTTTGTCATTCCCTTTTTTTTAATTCTAGTTATTCCTGTGCGAGATATAGAATTCTTCGTGACATGCCGAAAATTTTTCTTCAATCCTTTTTTAGTATACGAAGCAAAAAGAAAAGATGGATTGGGTTGTCATGAAAAATTTGGTAAATCTCATTTTGGAAGAAAACATAAATTTAATTAAAAGCCGTATCCAAGCTAAGTCAGGCCTCACAAATCCGAGCATAGAAAGAGGCTAGAGCCAGGCTTGCTAAGGATTTCGAAGCAAAATCCTTGCTAATTCGACAAGGATTGTATTCTTTAATTATTTCTTCATTTTTTATTACTTAATTTACAAAATTTACAAATTTCAAAAATTTTGTATTCTATTGGATTTTATTCTTCTTTTTCGGATCCAATTCCAATATAGAAGAATAAAAGAACAGGTATAAGAATTAAGTTAAGTCGATCCAAAAAGGAGGTTCATGGGCAAGGGCAAAGATGTTAGAATCAGAGTGATTTTGGAATGTATCAGTTGTGTTCGAAAAGGTACCAATAAGGAATCGACGGGGATTTCTAGATATAGTACTCAAAAGAATCGCCACAATACACCCGGACAATTAGAATTAAGAAAATTTTGTCGTTATTGCCGCAAGCATACGACTCATAATGAAATAAAGAAATAGGAGAATCGTATTTTTTATTTTTCTAAATCTAAAGAACAGAAAGAGTAAGAACTTCTTTTTTTCTTATTTAATATTAAGAACATAGATAGAATACAAAATACAAATCATCTGATTTTAGGTAGATATTATTTCATATGTATAGAGGTTTTTTTATATATAGTATATGAATGAAATAATATATGGACCAAAGAAAGACTACTTCTTCTGGATCCAAAATTAATAAAATAAAGAAATCCATTTTTTTTTTTCAAATTTTTAAATAAGGAATAAATCATGTATATATCTAAACAACCTTTTCGTAAATCTAAGCAACCTTTTCGTAAATCCAAACAAACTTTTCATAAATCCAAGCAACCTTTTCGTAAATTCAAACAACCTTTTCGTAAATCCAAACAAACTTTTCGTAGGCGTTCCCGAATTGGTCCGGGGGATCGAATTGATTATAGAAACATGAGTTTAATTAATCGATTTATTAGTGAACAAGGAAAAATATTATCCAGACGAATAAATAGGTTAACCTTGAAACAACAAAGATTAATTACTCTTGCTATAAAACAGGCTCGTATTTTATCTTTCTTACCATTTCGTAACTATGAGAATGAGAAGCAATTTCAAGCCCAGTCAATTTCAATAATTACTGGTCCTAGACACAGAAAAAATAGACATATTCCTCAATTAACACAAAAGTTCAATTCCAATCGAAATTTAAGAAACTCCAACCAGAATTTAAGAAACAACAATCGGAGCTTAAGTTCCGATTGTTGATGTTTTATTCAAAAGGGTAAGACTCATATATAAATAAAGTAATCCAGTTTAGATTCTTGTGTTTGTTCTAAGAAAAGAAAGAAAAATGGGAAAAAAGAAATAGTTTTTTTATTTATTGCAACATGCTTGTTGATTCCTACCACTTAATCTTAATTTATTGTATCTTCCCGGAGTTCCCTCTCCGGGAATTTGGTTTTAATTATTCCTGTATATTACTTTTTTATCCTTTTAATTGATGGTCTTTATTTTATTGGAAATCGTGTAAAGATTATTTGGATTTAATACAGCTACTTGTGCAAGCATTTTACGATTAAGAATCAATTCCTTTTTGTACAGATTGTGTATTAATTTACTATAACTATCGAATACTTTATATATGCGTGTTGCTGCGTTTATCCGAGTGATCCACAAACGACGAAAATCCCTCTTTTGCCTGCCTCTATCTCGATGAGAAGAAACAAAAGCTCTTCTTACTTGTTGAGTAATCATTCGATTAAGTCTTAAATGAGCCCCTCTAAAGTTTGAGGCAAATGAACGCATTTTTGTTCGTCGTCTCCGAGCTATATATCCTCGCGGAACTCTGGTCATTGAATCAAATTAACCTTAATGAATAACTAATGATTTCTCTTCTTTTAACCGCTCTTTTTCCCATTAATAACAAAACAGATTATTCCGATATATAAAATATTAATTCCAATGGCTTTTGCTACTATAACCTTCCCAACCACGATTTTTTATTCTATCCCCTTCAGTTATTTCGTATAGAAATAACAAATTCTAACGATACTAAAAAAACAGTGGGTTCCATCGTTTCTATGGTTCCCTTTTAAACGGTGAGGCCCTCTCTATACACCGGAGCCCCTTTCTTTTATCAAAAAAAAGATATTGTGAACTTGTATAATTCACATTCTTTGGCTCTACCTATCCATTATAGAGTAAATAGCTCTTTTCACAATAAATAAGAGTTATTCATACAGTGACGGTATTTAATTATGAAAGTTGGCTAAGTAGCTGACCCTTTAGTCCGTTCTTTTAAAATAAAGGAGCATAAGCCTTTTCTTTTTATTACTATTTCCTCCGCTTAATGGATAACCATTTGCTACCAATGGGGGGATTGCTTCTTCCAATGTAGATGATTGGATTTGCACCAAAGAAAACCATAAATTCCATATACCGTAGAAATCTAAGATAGAGCTTCTCTATCCTATTCATTGGTACCGATCATGGATACTTCCAAATTTCTCTTATTTGTTTGAACTCATGATCTGAACGAGTCGCACATACACCCTAGCACATGTTCCTCGACGCTGAGGACATCCCTTAAGCGCGGGCGTTTTTCTAGCATTTCGTATTGGCTGTCTTGCATTTCTAATAAGTTGTTTAACCGTTGGCATGTCGTATGTATATAGAAAAAAATGGATTGGTTTAGATCGATCTTAACCTGATGATTCATCATCATGAAGTATTTCTATTTTCTAAAAAATCGCATAAAACCCGAATTTAGGTTTGAAATAAATTTACAAGAAATTCAGCCACTACCAATCCTTAAACATTTCTGGAAACCATACTGGATCAGTATCGCAGTGCTCGTCAATCATTTCATCCCCTACAATATCGACAAGTCCATAAGCTTTGGCTTCGTCTGCTGACATAAAAACATCCCTTTCCATGTCTTCGGATACAACCCAAAAAGGCTTGCCTGTTCTTAGTGCATAAACCCTTGTGATCATTTCGCGAACTTTGTGTAACTCTTCCACTTCTAGTAAAAATTCTGGTGTCCTTGCCCGATAATAAGCACTAGCAGGTTGGTGAAGCATAATTCTAGCGTGAGGGAATGCTATACGCTTAGTGGGTTCTCCTCCAAGCAGAATGAAGGAGGCCATGGACGCGGCTATTCCGAGGCATATTGTATATATATCTGGTGTCACCGTTTGCATCGTATCAAAAATCGCCATTCCTGAGATTAGCCATCCCCCAGGGGAGTTTATAAACAAAAAAATATCGTTAATTCCATCTTCTATACTGAGATATACCATGAGACCTGTAATATGATTCGTGATCTCGCAACGAATCTCTTGACCTAAAAAAAGTGTCCTTTCTCGATACATAACATTGTATAAGTCAACCCAAGTCGCTTCTTCATCTCCGGGAATCCGGTAAGGTACTTTTGGAACACCAATGGGCATATTAGATTAATATTATTAAATTTAAGTAAGAAAACTACACTTTAATATGGAAACTTAAGAATGGAAGAGAAAGAAAGAATCTGCAGTTTATTATCTTCATTTTTTTTCTTATTCTATAAGAATACTATAGATTCTATTAATACATAGATTGAAAACTTATACGTATAAGTAAGGTAAGACAGATTGAATAAAGAAAAAGGAATCTGTGATTCGAATGATAAACAAAGAGGGGTTAGGGATCTATTCTTCGTTTTTTGAAATAGCCCAAGTTACCCATTGCATATTGGCACTTATCGAGTATAGAATAGATCTGCTTCTCTTTCTTCTTACAAACAGAATTGGCTTCTTATTTTTAATGGAATGAAATAAATATTCACGCTTTCTGATACAGAATCCCCTAAAAGGGTTAGGTACATAGGATATGGATAGTCTTTTCCAATGCGATAAAATAAAACGACATCGTGTCTATTTTTCTTTGCTAAAGGGGTATTTCCATGGGTTTGCCTTGGTATCGTGTTCATACTGTCGTATTGAATGATCCGGGTCGATTGCTTTCGGTGCATATAATGCATACAGCTCTAGTTTCTGGTTGGGCTGGCTCGATGGCTTTATACGAATTAGCGGTTTTTGATCCCTCTGATCCTGTTCTGGATCCAATGTGGAGACAGGGTATGTTCGTCATCCCCTTCATGACTCGTTTAGGAATAACCAATTCGTGGGGGGGTTGGAGTATTTCAGGAGGAACTATAACAAATCCGGGTATTTGGAGTTATGAAGGTGTGGCAGGTGCACATATTGTGTTTTCTGGCTTGTGTTTCTTGGCAGCTATCTGGCATTGGGTATATTGGGACCTAGAAATATTCTGTGATGAGCGGACGGGAAAACCCTCTTTGGATTTGCCCAAGATCTTTGGAATTCATTTATTTCTTGCAGGGGTGGCTTGTTTTGGCTTTGGTGCATTTCATGTAACCGGTTTGTATGGTCCTGGGATATGGGTATCCGATCCTTATGGACTAACTGGAAAAGTACAAGCGGTAAATCCTGCGTGGGGTGCAGAAGGTTTTGATCCTTTCGTTCCGGGAGGAATAGCTTCGCATCATATTGCTGCGGGTACATTGGGCATATTAGCGGGCCTATTCCATCTTAGTGTCCGCCCGCCTCAACGTCTATACAAAGGATTACGTATGGGCAATATTGAAACTGTACTTTCCAGTAGTATCGCTGCTGTTTTTTTTGCAGCTTTCGTAGTTGCCGGAACTATGTGGTATGGATCGGCAACTACCCCAATCGAATTATTTGGGCCTACTCGTTATCAGTGGGATCAGGGATACTTTCAGCAAGAAATATATCGAAGAGTTAGCGATGGGTTAGCCGAAAATCTTAGTTTATCAGAAGCTTGGTCTAAGATTCCCGAAAAATTAGCTTTTTATGATTATATTGGTAATAATCCGGCAAAGGGAGGATTATTCAGAGCAGGCTCAATGGACAATGGGGATGGAATAGCTGTTGGATGGTTAGGACATCCCGTCTTTAGAGATAAAGAAGGGCGCGAGCTTTTTGTACGTCGTATGCCTACTTTTTTTGAAACATTTCCGGTAGTTTTGGTAGATGAAGAGGGAATTGTGAGAGCAGACGTTCCTTTTAGAAGAGCAGAATCCAAATATAGCGTTGAACAAGTAGGCGTAACTGTGGAGTTCTATGGGGGCGAACTTAATGGAGTAAGTTATTCTGATCCTGCTACTGTAAAAAAATATGCGAGGCGTGCCCAATTAGGAGAAATTTTTGAATTAGATCGAGCTACTTTGAAATCAGATGGTGTTTTTCGGAGCAGTCCAAGGGGTTGGTTCACTTTTGGTCATGCTACTTTTGCTTTGCTCTTCTTTTTCGGACACATTTGGCATGGCGCTCGAACCTTATTCCGAGATGTTTTTGCTGGTATTGATCCAGACTTGGATGCTCAAGTGGAATTTGGAACATTCCAAAAAGTTGGGGATCCAACTACAAGGAGACAGACAGTCTGATACCGCATTGCTATGGCATTTTTCACCTCTCTTTTTTGATTTGACATGGGAAACATCTCCTGTCCTTTCTTTGACTCTTTTTCTTTTTTATATGGGAAATGATCCCAAATGACAAGTGAATAGGTGTGGAAGTTATAATTGTAAATAAACCACGATCGAATCTATGGAAGCATTGGTTTATACGTTCCTTTTAGTTTCGACTTTAGGGATAATTTTTTTCGCTATCTTCTTCCGAGAACCACCTAAGGTTCCGACTAAAAAATGAAATAATTTAATTGAAGTAAGAAGTCTCCCATCTGGGAGACTTCTTACTTCAATTAGTCCCCATGTTCTTCGAATGGATCTCTTAATTGTTGAGAGGGTTGCCCAAACGCGGTATATAAGGCATACCCAGTAAAGCTTACAAGTAAACCAGATATGGAGATGGCGACTAAAGTTGCTGTTTCCATTTTTCTAGAATTTCAAGATTACAATGGATCTATGAAAAGATCGTGTATTTACAACTACAACGGAATAGTATACAAAGTCAACACCAATGATTAAATAGAATTTATGGCTACACAAACCGTTGAAGATAGTTCTAGACCTAGGCCAAAACGAACTGGCGCAGGTAGTTTATTGAAACCCTTGAATTCGGAATATGGGAAAGTAGCTCCGGGTTGGGGGACTACTCCTTTTATGGGGGTTGCAATGGCTTTATTCGCGATATTCCTATCTATCATTTTAGAAATTTATAATTCTTCTGTTTTACTGGACGGAATTTTAATGAATTAGGTTTCTACTAACTAAAACTATGAAGTCATAGTTTTTCCATCCAAAAAAGGGCCTTTCTGCTTTAAGCTCCACATTTCTATACATTCTGGTAGTTCGACCGTGGATTTTTTTGTTTTGGTATCTCTGGAATATGAGTGTGTGACTTGTTAGAATTGATCCTATTGATAATACATAGAAAAGGCCTGTTCTCTCTATCAAGATGATTCTTAATTCGTCGGATATTATATTATTTATTCTAGTATCTGGAACACGAAATACATAGAGTGGATCAAGAAAAAAAAAAAATGGAACTATGATTCATACTCACTATTTAGACCTCGCAACCAGACTGAAAAAAATTAAAGTAGTTCTTAATAAAAAAAAGAATTTATCTTCCTTCCGATTTTGTTTGCCCAAAAGACAGCTTTTTTTTTTCTCTCGCTTTTGTCGAGTCATTACACCAATTCAATAAATGATCATCAAGCGGTTCTTATTCGAAGAACCCTTGCCTTTTGGTTAGCTTGAGACTCAATCATCGTGGCTCTAGTATGAATCTAAGGTTTTAATTGAACTAACTCATAGGATCACAACAAGATAATTTCTATTAGAAAACCACTATAAATTTTTATTTATTTTTTTACTAGTAAAAAAATAAATAAAAAAAAAATAGGGAAGAGAAAAGTCAAGAGGCCCCTAATGATCAACATAAGGGAAAGACAGATGAGCCAACTTGAGATTTTTTGGCATTATCATCACAAAGAAGAAATTCTGGATTTTTCTTATTTAATATCTTCAAGGCAAATTGATCCAATCCCGTGGCTCATGAAGTTTTGAACCTTTTTTTTTCTAATATCCGTTGAAAATTTGTGTGTTTCTGCTTGAGCCGTACGAGATGAAATTTTCATATACGGTTCTCGGAGGGGGAGTCGGGCTAGTTACCTATCTCAATAAAGTATATGATTGGTTTGAGGAACGTCTTGAGATTCAGGCAATTGCGGATGATATAACTAGTAAATATGTTCCTCCTCATGTCAACATATTTTATTGTTTAGGGGGAATTACACTTACTTGTTTTTTAGTACAGGTTGCTACTGGTTTTGCTATGACTTTTTACTACCGACCAACTGTTACAGAAGCTTTTTCCTCCGTTCAATATATAATGACGGAGGCCAACTTTGGTTGGTTAATTCGATCAGTTCATCGATGGTCAGCAAGTATGATGGTTCTAATGATGATCCTGCACGTATTTCGCGTGTATCTCACAGGTGGATTTAAAAAACCCCGTGAATTAACTTGGGTCACAGGTGTGGTTTTGGCTGTATTGACTGCATCATTTGGTGTAACTGGCTATTCTTTACCTTGGGATCAAATCGGTTATTGGGCAGTAAAAATTGTGACAGGTGTACCTGAAGCGATTCCGGTAATAGGATCCCCTTTAGTGGAGTTATTACGTGGAAGTGCTAGTGTGGGGCAATCCACTTTGACTCGTTTTTATAGTTTACATACCTTTGTACTGCCTCTGCTTACTGCCGTATTTATGTTAATGCACTTTCCAATGATACGTAAGCAAGGTATTTCTGGTCCTTTATAGGGAAGGCATATCATAGAAAATTCGAATTCTCATATATCATATCGGGTAGGTTGTGGTATTTCATTGCTACAAACATGGGTTATTGTAAAATAAGACATGTCATTTGGATACTTCTCTTCAACTCTGAAGTATTTTGATACAAATAGTTGAAGTTAATTTTACGAAAGAAAATAAGGCGGATTATGGGAGTGTGTGACTTGAATTATTGATTTGGCCATGCAGATAGAGAATTGGATCTGCCGCATTAGAATTCACAACCAAAGGTGTCTCCGCATCCAATCAACACGTAAGTCCCCTATCTAGCAAGGATAGGCTGG